ATATTAATATAGGGGCTCATTACTTCAACTAGTCCCCATGTTCTTCGAAGGGATCTCTTAATTTTTGAGAGGGTTGCCCAAAAGCGGTATATAAGGCATACCCAGTAAAGCTTACAAGTAAACCGGATATGGAGATGGCGACTAGGGTTGCTGTTTCCATTTTTTCGATAATTTCAAGATCACAAAGGATCACGATAATGTCGTTTATTTACAACTACAACGGAATGGTATACAAAGTCAACAGATTTCAACCCATGATAAAAGAGGATTTATGGCTACAAAAACCGTTGAGAGTAGTTCTAGATCTGGGCCAAGACGAACTGGCGTAGGGAGTTTATTGAAACCATTGAATTCGGAATATGGAAAAGTAGCTCCAGGGTGGGGGACTACACCACTTATGGGAGTTGCAATGGCTCTATTTGCAATATTTCTATCTATTATTTTAGAAATTTATAATTCATCTGTTTTACTGGATGGAATTTCAATTAATTAGTTCATAAAAACTATGAAGTCTTAGTTTTTCAATCAAAAAAGATTATTTTACTTATACTTACTTAATGCTTAAAATACTTAATACTTCAACTTAAGATTACCTAAGACTTGGATTTATAGACCATTCTGGTAGTTCGATCGTGAAATTTATTTGTTTCGATATTTCATTTCCGGAATATGAGCGTGTGACTTGTTATAATTGATCCTATTGATAATACAGAGAATGGACCTGTCATCTCTATCAAGATGATTCTACCTCGTCAGATATTTATTCTAGTCTCTGGAGCACGGACTATATAGAATAGATCAAGAAAAGAAATATTTGAACTATGATTCATACCTATTATTCAGACCTCGCAACCGGATTAAAAAAATGGAAATAGGTCTTTTCTAAATCAAACAATTTTTTCCTTCATACTTCTTTTGACCGAAAGAAATATCTTTCTCTAGATTTTGTTGAGTTATTACATTCATTAAAGAAGTGATGATCAAATGGTTTTTACTCAGAAAACCTTTGAGTTTAGCTTTGGTTTTCTTAAATCATCGTGGTTTTAGTATGAATCTGAGGTTTCAATTGATTCATAGGGTCTCAACAAGAGAATTCCTATCAAAAAAAAAGATAGGGAAGAGAAGATTCAAGAGGCCTGTCAGGATTAACATAAAGAAAGATGGATGAGCCAACTTGAGATTTTATTTCTTGGCATTATCATCACAAAGAAGAGATTCCGGATTCTTCTTACTTCGTATCTTTTGGTCAAATCGAGTCAAGCGGCTAAGCCACAAGAAGTTTGAAACTCTCTATTCCATATCCGTTGAAACTAGTATTTGTGTGTTTCGGCTTGAGCCGTACGAGATGAAATTCTCATATACGGCTCTCAGAGGGGGAGTCTTTCTTGGGTTACCTATCTCAATAAAGTATATGATTGGTTCGAGGAACGTCTCGAGATTCAAGCGATTGCAGATGATATAACTAGTAAATATGTTCCTCCTCATGTCAACATATTTTATTGTCTAGGGGGAATTACACTTACTTGTTTTTTAGTACAAGTAGCTACGGGTTTTGCTATGACCTTTTACTATCGTCCAACTGTTACAGAGGCTTTTTCCTCTGTTCAATACATAATGACTGAGGTCAACTTTGGTTGGTTAATTCGATCAGTTCATCGATGGTCAGCAAGTATGATGGTTCTAATGATGATCTTGCACGTATTTCGTGTGTATCTTACGGGTGGTTTTAAAAAACCCCGCGAATTAACTTGGGTTACAGGGGTGGTTCTGGCTGTATTGACCGCATCTTTTGGCGTAACTGGTTATTCCTTACCTCGGGACCAAATTGGCTATTGGGCAGTAAAAATTGTAACAGGCGTACCTGAAGCTATTCCTATAATAGGATCGCCTTTGGTAGAATTATTACGTGGAAGTGCTAGTGTGGGCCAATCCACTTTGACTCGTTTTTATAGTTTACATACTTTTGTATTGCCTCTTCTTACTGCCGTATTTATGTTAATGCACTTTTCAATGATACGTAAGCAAGGTATTTCGGGTCCTTTATAGAGAAGGCAGATCGTAGATATTTGTAATTTATCATATCGGGGAGGAACAAGAGTCTTTCATTGCTACAAATATGGATTATTGAAAAATAAGGCATGTTATTTGGATACTTCTATTCAACTCTGAAGTATTGTTTATTTGATACGAATCGAATAGTTGAAGTATATTTTCCTAAAAGAGGATGGATTATGGGAGTGTGTGACTTGAACTATTGATTGGTCCATGCAGATATATGATTTTATCCGCCACGTTGGAATTCACAACCCAATGTGTCTCCGCATCCAACCATCACGTAAGTCCCTTTATGTAGCATAGGATAGGCCGGTTCGCTTGAGGAGAATATTTTCTATGATCATACCCGAATCATGTCATGCATGAACAGGCTCCGTAAGATCCCTAGAATAAGTGATGTGGAATCCAATGTTCTATTTATTCCACTTTGTTTAATTTTTCTTTTTTTTTAGTAATTTTCTTATAATTAATTGCTAGTATTAGTATTTCGTAAGTAATCTTAGTAAGTTTTTTATAGTATGTAGATGCATTCATTTCCTCTGCATCGACCCTGATCTATGATACTATCGGAGTTAAATAAGGGATCTAAGGAAGCACAGGGGCTAGACTTTATTAGTAACAAGTAAAAACTTTGTATTTTTGTATGTAACACAATCGAGATGTTGTGGGGATAAATACCAACCAAAAGACATGAATGAGACAATCCAAAAAGCACTTGATCATGATCGAATTTGTAAGCCTACTTGGATATTGAGCATTTCCTTGTTGCCAGAACTGAATTCTTTACAATGAATCGTTGCAACTCGGGGAAATGGAATTTGATAAATCTTTTCTTACATAGAGTCATTATACATTATATATGTAGATATGTATGAAATATAGAAATATAGATATTCTATGGACCTAGGACCTATTTATGTTCTATGGATCTATTTCTGTAATTCTTTTGATTCTTGCTCGAGCCGGATGATAAAAAATTATCATGTCCGGTTCCTTTGGGGGATGGATCTACAATAATTCACCTATCCAAATAACAAAGAAACCTGATTTGAATGATCCTGTATTAAGAGCTAAATTGGCTAAAGGGATGGGACATAATTATTATGGAGAACCTGCATGGCCCAATGATCTTTTATATATTTTTCCAGTAGTAATTCTAGGCACTATTGCATGTAATGTGGGCTTAGCAGTTCTAGAGCCGTCAATGATCGGTGAACCGGCGGATCCGTTTGCAACTCCGTTGGAAATATTACCCGAATGGTACTTTTTTCCCGTATTTCAAATACTTCGCACAGTACCCAATAAGTTATTGGGTGTTCTTTTAATGGTTTCAGTACCAATAGGATTATTGACAGTACCTTTTTTGGAGAATGTCAATAAATTCCAAAATCCATTTCGTCGTCCAGTAGCTACAACAGTCTTTTTGATCGGTACCGCAGTAGCTCTTTGGTTAGGTATTGGAGCAACTTTACCTATTGAGAAATCCCTAACTTTAGGTCTTTTTCAAATGTTAAATACCACGACATAGGTATCTAAGGAAGATCCCCTTCTGGATCTTCCCTAGATACATCTATCTTATTATGATCTATTCTGCAAATATATGGACCGTGTCGAAGATTAAAAACTCATTCTATTCTTTTTTATTTCTAAAAACTAAAAAATGAAAAAAAAAAGTCCAATGGATTTAAAATGAAAACTTTTTCTTAGGTAAATTGATTGCAAAATGCTTCTGTAGAGTGTCCAATATCTGTTTGACATCTTCTATGCGAAAATCTTCCATTTTCATAAGATCTTCTTGACTGTGACTCAAAAGGTCCAATAATGTATGTATATTGGACCTTTTGAGATAATTATAGGTCCTGGAAGACAATTCTGATTGGTCAATAAAAATACATGTCAATGGAATTACTTTTTTGTTTTTCTTAAGATTAGTGAATCTGTCTTGAAAGGAAAAAAGGGGTAGATTCCATCTGTTTTCATTTTCCTTGAAATTCATGTCCTCTTCCTCTGCATGTAGAAAAGGAATCAATAAATTAATCAAATTACGAGAAGCTTCATAAAGTGCTTCTTTAGGAGTTAAACTTCCATTCGTCCATATTTCTAGAAAGAGTATCTCTTGTTTTTCATTCCCATTCCCATAAGAATGAATACTATGATTCGCATTTCGAACAGGCATAGATACAATATCTATAGGATAACTTCCATCGTGAGAGTCATTTGTGGATTTCATACGATATCCGCGATCTCTCTTGATTTGTAATTCAATACACAAATCAATTGGTTCTGTCAGGTTAGCTATATGCTGTGTCGTGTCAACTATTTCTACAGAAGGTGGTGAGATGATATCTTGAGCTGTTATGTATTTTGGACCCCTGACGCAAATGGATGCGTCCCTAACTCCATAGAGATTACTTCTCAATACAATCTCTTTCAAATTTATTAAAATCTCATGTACTGATTCTTCAATACCCGCTATCGTAGAATATTCATGCAGCACATTTTCAGATTTTGCACGTGTGATATATGTTCCTTCTATTTCTCCAAGTAAAGCCCTTCGTATAGCAATACCTATAGTATAGGCTTGACCTTTCATAAGCGGGGACAGAACAAAACGACCATAATAAAGACGCTTGCTGTCTACTCTTGATTCAACACATTTCCACTGTAGTGTTCGAGTGGATCCTGCTACTTCTTCTCGAACCATACTATTATTTCTCTTTTCTTTATGATTATTGGATCAGATCATTGAATCATTTATTTCTCTTGGAATCTCTTGAATTCTTATTTCTACACACGTCTTTTTTTAGGGGGGCGACATCCATTATGCGGCATGGGTGTTACATCACGTACGAAACTTAATAGCATCCCATTTCTACGAATGGCTCGTAATGCCGCATCTCTTCCGAGACCTGGACCTTTTATCATAACTTCTGCTCGTTGCATACCCTGATCAACTAATGTACGAATAGCATTAAATGCCGCGGCTTGAGCAGCATAGGGTGTTCCTTTTCTTGTGCCTCTGAATCCAGAAGTACCTGCGGAAGCCCAAGAAACCACCCGACCTCGTACGTCTGTAACAGTTACAATAGTATTGTTGAAACTCGCTTGAACATGAATAACTCCTTTTGGTATTCTACGTTCATTCTTATTTGAACCAATACGTGCATTCTTACGTAAACCAATTTTTGCTATAGGTTTTGTCATATTTTATTAGATCGTATTCATAAGAATAAAAGAAAAAGAAAGAAGAATCAGAAATCTACAGAAAGATACGGGGATATCCATTTCATATGAAAACGAATCCTTTCTTCTTTCTTTTTACATGTACATGGTTTTGAAAAAGTACTTGATTTAGAACTTGAGAAGGATTACCCCTGTCTCTGTTTATGTCTCGGATTGGAACAAATGACTATAATTCGCCCCCGCCTACGAATCAAGCGACATTTTTCACAAATTTTACGAACAGAAGTCCTTATTTTCATATTTATCATTCCTTACTTTCATTCTGAATCTATTTTTTTGGAAACAAGAATCAGTTTATTGCATTTTTGAACTTCGAATTATATCCCTACGAAAAGTATTTTTAAAAAAAAATGATCTAATCGTTCGAATCTTTTTTGCGAAGTCTATAAATTATACGTCCCCTGGTTGAATCATAACGACTCATTTCGATTTTGACTCTATCTCCGGGTAGTATACGTATAAAACTGCGCCGGATTCTCCCTGAAATATAACCTAGAATTAGATCTTCATTATCTAACCGAACTCGGAACATACCGTTGGGAAGTGATTCAGTAATTAAACCCTCATGAATCAATTTTTGTTCTTTCATTCCAGGGAACCCCCTTTAAGTATCAACTAATAGAGGAAGAGTTCTATAATTCACTTCTCCTCTCTATTTTACAAATAGTAAGTTCGAGAGAAAATTAGGGTACCCCAGGAGAATTACCATATATAACACAAAATCTCTCCTCCAATTTTTTCTAGTCGAGCTTCTCGATCTGTCATTATACCTCGAGAAGTAGAAAGAATTACAATTCCCATTCCACCTAAAATCTTAGGAATTCGTTGATAGTTGGAATAGATTCGTAGACCGGGTCGGCTTATACGTTTTAAAATCATTTTATTCCCTTTCCTAGTCTTTCTATGTCGTAAGGTTGAAACCAAGAAATTTTTTTTACTTTCTTGATGTTTTCGAACGTTCTCAATAAAACCTTCTCGTAAAAGTATTTTCACAATGTTTTTAGTGATATTAGTAGATACTATTTGAACTCTTCCCTTTTGATCTATGTCAGCATTTCTTATAGAAGTTATTATATCGGCAATAATGTCCCTACCCATGACGAACTATAGTTATTGGTGCCTCCTCATTTTGATATAATCAACATGCTTCTTTTTTGTTTTATTTTTTATTGAATTTTTTTTTGAAATTATTAAATTCTAAAAAATTATTCTAAATCTCAAATATATACATGAGACACAATCTATTAATCGGATCTATTTCAGATATTTGAATATTCTATTTCTATTTTCTATATATAGAATAGATAGGATGTATCCTATTTTCATCTATAAGACTTCGGGTGCTAATGAAACTATTTTAGTAAAATTCAACTGTCGCAATTCCCGAGCAATCGCACCAAAAATTCGAGTTCCTTTTGGATTTCCTTCTTGATCAATGATAACCGCTGCATTGTCATCATATCGTATTATCATGCCATTGTCACGTTTGAGTTCTTTACACGTGCGTACAATCACAGCTCTAATTATTTCTGATCTTTCTAGAGGCATGTTGGGCACTGCTTCTTTGATTACAGCAACAATAACATCGCCAATATGAGCATATCGGTGATTACCGGTTCCTATGATTCGAATACACATCAATTCTTGAGCTCCACTGTTATCCGCTACATTCAAAAGGGTCTGAGGTTGAATCATATCATTTTTATTTGAATCTCTTATTTCAATGCAAGGAATAATGGAAAAAAGAAATATTGTCTGTCCAGAGATAAAGAAATCTGTGGTTGTTTTTTCATTCTCAATACTCCTTCCTTCTTCTTTTACTTTTGTTTACCTATCCTGAAATAACAAATTGAGTTCGTATAGGCATTTTGCATGCAGCTATTTCCATAGCAGTTTTGGCTACAGTTTCTGATACTCCACTCATTTCATAAAGTATTCGGCCCGGTTTAACAACGGATACCCAATATTCGGGGGATCCCTTGCCCGAACCCATACGTGTTTCTGTAGGTCTTACAGTAACAGGTTTGTCGGGAAAGATACGTACCCATATCTTTCCACCACGACGTGCATATCGTGTCATTGCTCTTCGCCCTGCTTCTATTTGTCTAGCTGTGATCCAAGCAGGTTCAAGTGCCTGAAGAGCATATCTGCCAAAACAAATATGATTGCCTCGGCAAGATATTCCCTTCATTCTACCTCTATGTTGTTTACGAAATCTGGTTCTTTTGGGGTTATAGTTGATGGTTGTTTCTGAATTCCATCTCTACTGCAGAGCCGGACATGAGAGTTTCTTCTCATCCAGCTCCTCGCGAATGAAATGATTCAAGAATATGAAATATACACATGTATTTATGTATTTCATTCTATCAAAATGAAAAGAAAGAATATACTAATTTTTTTTATATTGAATTTGTTACATAGGTAATTTTATATATAACTAACTAGATAACTAGGTGTGTTTGTTTATATATAATGCTTCTTTCTTTTATCAAGATTTCTAAAGTATTTTACTTTACCTCTATTGAAATTGAATCACGCCAATAAATGAAATCCTTAAATGAAATAAAAATCCAAAATAAAGAAAGGTTTCGCGGGCGAATATTGACTCTTTCCTCCTTCATTTGTAGGATCAATCCATGACCATTCAGAAGAAATCCATTTTTTCTTGGTTCATTTCGCCATCCTACCCAATGAATCATTAGGATTGATTCGTTTTCAAGAAAATCCTATGTAGTCACAGGTTCCATCGTTCCCATAGCTTCTCCATTAATGTTTAGGCCTGAACTCTGCAATGGAGCTCTCAACAAAATCTCTTATTTGTTTCCGAGTCAATCTCCTCAGTTTTTCTTAACCCGAAGCTCGATTAAATTATTCTCTATTTTCTATCTATATTTTCTATTCTTTTCTTTATTCTTTATATTATATTATTATTTATATTATTTAATTATATTATATTATTTATTATATTATTATTATTATATTATTATTATTTGAAATTTGAATTTCATTTCTTTTATTTTATTTATTATTTCTATTTTATTCTATGTTTCTATCTTCTTTCTATTTTTTATTTGTATATTTCTTATTCTATTGTATTGTAATTGTATATTTTGTATTTTTATTTTATATTGATGTTGATGCTTTATAACACTGCCTTTTTTATGGGGTAATTTTTCATAAACCATACATATGGGAATCATATATCATTGAGATCTTTCTTCTCTCTTTCTATCATCCTTCCATTTTTCCACATCCCTTTTTTTTTTCACAATTCATAATCAGATTTCTTTTTTATGAAAAAAGAATTTCAGTTGCTACAATGCTACAACTATATGATCGATTCAGTCATATAGTGACTGTTTCTTGGGATCTCGACAATACGAAGCAATAAGTTGGTTATTAGTTTTGAGTTTCTTTAGTTTTGATAGTTACTAAGTTTATAGTGGGATTAGCCTTTTTTTTTTCAATCTCAATTCTAAAGAAAAAACTAACGAGTCACACACTGAGCATAGCAATTATACTAAAATCTAAATTAAATAAAGGGTAAATCAAATTTTTATTCAACCTTATAGAATTATAATTGTTCGTTTTTCTTTGATTAAGAAAAAAAGAAAAAGAAGAAAAGAGTTTCTAAATTTTTTCTATCGATGACCAGAATGGCGAAATAAAGAAAGGTCCATTCTTCTTCTTTTTTCTTTTCTTATTCTTGGTTTACAAATATCCAAATTTTGATGCCTAAGACTCCATAGATAGTTCTAATTGTATGGGAACAGTGATCAATTTTAGCGCGAATTGTTTGTAAGGGAACCCTGCCTTCTCTGATCCATTCGACACGTGCAATCTCTTTTCCGTCGATACGCCCTGCAATTTGCACTTGAATCCCTTTTGTACCCGTTTGTTCAGTTAATTCAATAGCTTTTTTCATTGCCTTTCGAAATGAGACTCTATTTTTTAATTGTAAAGCTATATATTCTGCAAGAATATTAGGTTGTCCATAAGGCTTTTCAATTCTTGTGATAGCAATATTGAGTCTCCGGTTTACAGAATGAAATCCTTTTTGTACATTCATCTGTAATTCTTCGACTCCCCGTGTTCGTCCTTCTATTAATAAATTGGGAAATCCAATATAGATTATGACCTGAATCAAATCTATTCTTTTTTGAATTACTATATGGGCAATCCCTTCGAAACCTGAGGATATTCTCTTATTTTTTTTTACATAGTCCTTAATACAATTCCGTATTCTTTCATCTTCTTGTAGACCCTTGGAAAAATTCTTTGGTTTTGCGAACCAAAAAGAATGATGACTTTGAGTTGTTCCAAGTCTGAAACCAAGTGGATTTATTTTTTGTCCCATATTTTTCTATTATTTTTCCATCCATTTTTTTTAATAGGAATCTAAAATTTAGATTTTTCTTTTAAAAAAATCTTTATATGACAAGTGGTTTTTTTTATAAGATAACTACGCCCTCGAGCCCGGGGTCTTAACTTTTTCACAATAGCACCTCTATTGACTTCAGCTTTACTAATAAATAAATCAGCTTCATTCAAACCCATATTATGACTAGCATTTGCTGCTGCAGAATAAACTAATTTTAAAATTGGATAAGATGCCCTATAAGGCATTAGTTCCAATATCATGAGTGTTTCTTCATAAGAACGTCCGCGAATCTGATCAATTACTCTTCGTGCTTTGAAAACA